TCTAGGGCACCCGTGTGAATTCGGACCTCGCCGATTCAACTCGGACCATAGTTCCTGACCTAAAATTCTACGCAAATCAAGATCGAGAAAAGGAAGTTTTGCAATCATTGACTCAAACTCATTGTCGAATCCCATTCAGCAGAATATGGAGGTACTTATGGCGGAACGGGCCAATCTGGTATTTCACAATAAAGTGATAGATGGAACTGCTATTAAACGACTTATTAGCCGATTAATAGATCACTTCGGGATGGCATATACATCACACATCCTAGATCAAGTAAAGACTCTGGGTTTCCAGCAAGCCACTGCTACATCCATTTCATTAGGAATTGATGATCTTTTAACGATACCTTCTAAGGGCTGGCTTGTCCAAGATGCTGAACAACAAAGTTGGATTTTGGAAAAACACCATCATTATGGGAATGTACATGCGGTAGAAAAATTACGCCAATCTATTGAGATATGGTATGCTACAAGTGAATATTTGCGACAAGAAATGAATCCTAATTTTAGGATGACGGACCCCTTCAATCCAGTCCATATGATGTCTTTTTCGGGAGCTAGGGGAAATGCATCTCAAGTACATCAATTAGTAGGTATGAGAGGATTAATGTCGGATCCCCAAGGACAAATGATTGATTTACCTATTCAAAGCAATTTACGCGAAGGACTGTCTTTAACAGAATATATTATTTCTTGCTATGGAGCCCGTAAAGGAGTTGTAGATACTGCTGTACGCACATCAGATGCTGGATATCTTACGCGTCGACTTGTTGAAGTAGTTCAACATATTGTTGTACGTAGAACAGATTGTGGTACTATCCGAGGGATTTCTGTGAGTCCTCGAAATAAAAATCGGATGATGTCAGAAAGAATTTTTATCCAAACATTAATTGGTCGTGTCTTAGCAGACGATATATATATAGGTTCCCGATGTGTCGCCTTTCGAAATCAAGATCTTGGGATTGGACTTGTCAATCGATTAATAACCTTTGGAACACAATCAATATCTATTCGAACTCCCTTTACTTGTCGGAGTACATCTTGGATCTGTCGATTATGTTATGGTCGGAGTCCCACTCATGGTGACCTAGTTGAATTGGGGGAAGCTGTAGGTATTATCGCGGGTCAATCGATCGGCGAACCAGGGACTCAACTAACATTAAGAACTTTTCATACTGGCGGAGTATTTACAGGAGGTACTGCCGAACATGTACGAGCCCCTTATAATGGAAAAATCAAATTCAACGAGGATTTGGTTCATCCTACACGTACACGTCACGGGCATCCTGCCTTTCTATGTTATATAGACTTGTCTGTAATTATTGAGAGCGAAGATATTATACATAGCGTGACTATTCCACCAAAAAGTTTTCTTTTAGTTCAAAATGATCAATATGTGGAATCAGAACAAGTGATTGCTGAGATTCGCGAGGGAACATACACTTTTCATTTTAAAGAGAGGGTTAGAAAATATATTTATTCTGACTCAGAGGGCGAAATGCACTGGAGTACTGATGTGTCCCATGCGCCCGAATTTACATATAGTAACGTACATCTCTTACCAAAAACAAGTCATTTATGGATATTATCAGGAGGTTCATGTGGATCTAGTCTTTCGATCCATAAAGATCAAGATCAAATGAACATACCCGTTCTTTCCGTCGAAAGAAAATATATTTCTAGCCTCTCAGTGAATAATGATCAAGTGAGCCAAAATTTTTTTAGTTCGGATTTTGCTGATCAAAAAAAATTAGGGATTCCCGATTATTCAGAATTGAATGGAAACTTAGGTACTAGTCATTATAATTTCATATATTCTGCTATTTTTCATGAGAACTCGGATTTATTAGCAAAACGGCGAAGAAATAGATTTCTCATTCCATTCCAATCGATTCAAGAGCAAGAGAAAGAATTCATACCGCATTCAGGTATCTCGGTTGAAATACCCATAAATGGTCTTTTCCGTAGAAATAGTATTTTTGCTTTTTTTGATGATCCTAGATACCGAAGAAAGAGTTCCGGAATTCTAAAATATGGGACTCTAAAGACGGATTCAATCATCCAAAAAGAGGATATGATTGAGTATCGAGGAGTCCAAAAATTTAAGACAAAATACGAAATGAAAGTAGATCGCTTTTTTTTCATTCCTGAGGAAGTGCATATTTTACCCGAATCCTCTGCCATAATGGTACAGAACTATAGTATCATTGGAGTCGATACACGACTCACTTTAAATATAAGAAGCCAAGTCGGCGGGTTGATCCGAGTGGAGAGAAAAAAAAAAAGGATTGAACTCAAAATATTTTCGGGGGATATCCATTTTCCGGACAAGACAGATAAAATATCCCGACACAGTGGCATCTTGATACCGCCAGGAAGAGGAAAAACAAACTCGAAGGAATCCAAAAAATTGAAAAATTGGATTTATGTCCAACGGATCACACCAACCAAGAAAAAGTTTTTTGTTTTGGTGCGGCCCGTAGCCACCTATGAG